ATGGGTCCCTCTTATTTTCATAATTAATAGATCTATAAGATAAAAGATTATATCTATAGTATTTTTGAAAATTCTCATTTTGATTTGGTAATGAATATACTTCGTAATCGTTTTGTTTTTTGTAATGAATTAATTGCTCTTTTTCATATGAATTCTCTTTGTTTAAATCTTGATTTTGAATTGTACGACATTGATTGATTCTATTTTTCCATTTTGCTGCTATTAATCTAGACCATCTAATCTGAGATAAATGGTATTGATAATGACCTCTTAACCAGTTTTTCCATTGATTTATTCCAGAATTCCGAAGTTTCTTATGTCTTAATTCATAATGAATTATTCCTTGTTTTCCAAAATAATCTTTCATTGAAATCTTAAGAAAAAAAGACGTTCCGTGATATTTAAGAATAGATCTTAACTTATACAAGTTAAGAACTTGTGTTTGTGATATTTTGTAAAATACATATGCTTGTGACAAGGAGGATAAGTCAAAAAAATTCTGTGAATTCTTATTACTAATATTATAAAGTGACTTTTTTATAGTCGAAATAAAATAAATTTTATTTTTATTTGTTTTATTAATTCTTTTTTGATTTTTTTTATTATTGTAAATGGATTTATCAATCATTTTTTTTGTTGATTCAACAAAAAGTTGTATATTAATTCTGGGAATATTAATAATAGATAGAAGGATATCTGCGTATATCTTTTCAGTGAAAAATTTTATAAAATAATGTAATTTACGGATTAATCGAGTATTTCTTCTTTTTAATATTTGCCAATTTGGTGATTCGAATCTTTTAGCATTATAACTTGTTTTATTAGGACTATCATTTATTTCTGGAGTCACTTTTTTTTTATTTTTTGTAATTCTTTTTATTTTATTTCTGATTGTGCTTGTTCTATCAGTCAGATCTTTCATTTTTTTTTCTGTCAGTAAAAAATTTGTCCAATATGTAGATTGAATTCGACTAAAGGATTTATGAATTATATGATTGCGGGTTATAGAATCTTTTTCTTTTTTTTTTTTAGTTTCGCTTGATTTATATATTTCTCTCAATCTAAATAATAGAATTGGATTTACTTTTGAGAGTTCTTTTTTTATTATTTTTAAAAACGGAATACCCTTGATAATCCATTTTTTTGTTTTTTTTGAGATATTTAGAAATTTTTTTCTTTCTTTTAAAACTTTTAGAAATAGAAAATACTTTTTTTTCAATTTTCCAATTTTTTTTTCGAGTTTCTTAAAAATGGGTTCAAAAAAGGAAGGCCGTTTTTGGGGAGAACCAAAAGGAAGTTCCGCTTCCATTCCCCAAACCGTTAAAAAACAAAAATCATCTTTTTGTCCTTTCTTTTTGATTCGATCTATATGAGAGGACCGTGGCTTAGATCTGTGCCAGGGTTTCAGACAGAAAGGAAATAGCATCTTTATCTGAATACCGTCTATTAACCAATTTTTCGGAAATTCTGTTTCTGATAATTGAACACCATTATAGGTGCATTTAACATGCATTTCTTTATTCCATTCATTTAAATCCTCAGACCACTCAGGAAATTGTAATAATAGAATACGCCCAATATTTTTAGCTATTATCAATGACGGTAATATAATATATTTTCTAAGAATCGATTGAGTTATTAACATGGAACCTCTTATTACTTGAGCAAATGGAATGGTATCCCAGGCTTCTGCTACTTCTATCCGCGCTTTCTCTTTTCTTTTGTTCTCTTCTTTTTTGTCCTTTTCCTTTTTTTCCCTTTCTTTTATTTCTTCTTCTGTATAATCTGAAATTTTGAATTCTGCTCCCTTTCCTATACAATTTCTAAAAATGAGTTTTATCAGTCTGGAGATATAAAAAAAAAAAGGGTATGATTTGTCTATTCTGTCCAAAAAAAGCGGAGAATGTGCATTTGCTTGAAAAAGTTCCCAAATAACTGTTTTACGTCTTTGGGCTCGCATTGAACCTTTGATTATGTCTCGACGAAAATCAGATTGTTGCGAATATCGTATCAAAACTACTTCGTCTCTTTTATTAGAATTATTAGTATCCTTATTATTAGGATCGGTATTTCCCCGGTTATCAGTAAAAATCACTACACGTTTGGCTTTTCTTGAACGAATCTGATAATCTATTGGTACTTCTTCTTCACTTTCTCCTTCCTGTTGTTCTAATTCGTTGATTAATTTGTATGACCATCGAGGGACTTTTTTACTGATTTCTTTTATTCCAATAGATTTTTTTTTTTTTTTTTGATCATTAAGATCACTTCTAATTGCATTGAATAAATTTTTTTTTTGATTTTCGGAATCCATTCTTCCTTGTTCTGAAAATAAAGAAGATCTTTTCAAATTCAAATTTGATTTAAGTTCACTGATTAAAGTCAAGAAATAACTCATTTTTGTTGATAATGGATTGTTATCAAATATATCTGTTTTATCTTTAAATTCTCGAGAATCAGTATCAGTAAGAAAGATAGTATGAATCTTATTTGTTTCTAT